TCCTAGCTCGTCGGAGAGCTAGATTTGCCTCAATTGTTTGTCTTTTCCCTTCAGCCTTATTCAAGTTAGCTTCTGCTATTTTTAGAGTTTGTTGTGCTTCTTGTGGATCAATGTCACTAGCCTTTTCCGCATCATTTACTAAAATAGTGATCTCATTATTGCCTATTCTAGCAAAACCGCCCATCAGAGCCATCGTTAACCATCGGTCGTTAAGGCGTATTCTCAAAATACCTATATCTAAAGCTGTGGCAATAGGCGCATGATTTTTTAATACCCCAATTTGTCCACTATTAGTAGATAAAATAATTTCCTTCACTTCTGAATCCCAAACAGTTCGATTGGGGGTCAGTACACAAAGATTTAAAGTCATTTCTTGAATTTGTTCTCCATTTACAAGTTCGCAGCCTTCGCAGTAGCTTCATCGATATTACCCACCAAATAAAAGGCTTGTTCAGGAAGACTATCTAATTCTCCAGAAAGAATCAATTTAAACCCTCTAATTGTTTCTGCTAGACCAACATATTTCCCTGGGGAACCTGTAAATACTTCTGCTACGAAAAAAGGTTGGGATAAGAAACGTTCAATTTTTCGTGCTCTTGCTACGGTTAAACGATCCTCTTCGGATAATTCGTCCAACCCAAGAATAGCTATAATGTCCTGAAGTTCTTTGTAACGTTGTAACGTTTGTTTAACCCTTTGCGCAGTTTCATAATGTTCTTCACCAACGATCCGAGGTTGGAGCATGGTTGACGTTGAATCTAAAGGATCGACTGCTGGATAGATACCTTTGGAAGCTAACCCTCTCGATAGTACAGTAGTAGCATCCAAATGTGCAAATGTCGTGGCAGGAGCAGGATCGGTCAAATCGTCTGCAGGTACATAAACTGCTTGAATAGAAGTTATAGACCCTTCTTTGGTAGAAGTAATTCGTTCTTGTAAAGTACCCATTTCAGTACCCAGGGTGGGTTGATAACCCACAGCGGAAGGCATTCGGCCCAATAGGGCAGATACTTCGGATCCGGCTTGGACAAAACGGAAGATATTGTCGATAAATAGAAGGACGTCCTGTTCATTGACATCTCGGAAATATTCTGCCATAGTTAGGGCAGTTAAACCAACTCTCATACGAGCTCCGGGCGGTTCATTCATTTGCCCGTAGACTAGAGCTACTTTTGATTCCGCAATATTTTTTTCATTAATTACTCCGGATTCTTTCATTTCCATATAAAGATCATTTCCCTCACGAGTACGCTCACCTACTCCGCCAAATACGGATACACCTCCATGAGCTTTGGCAATGTTATTGATCAATTCCATAATCAGTACTGTTTTACCTACCCCAGCTCCACCGAAAAGTCCTATTTTTCCGCCACGGCGATAAGGAGCTAAAAGATCTACTACTTTAATTCCTGTTTCAAAAATGGCTAATTTTGTATCTAACTGTATAAAGGCAGGCGCGGATCTATGAATAGGAGATGTTGTGCGAGTATCTACAGGACCTAAATTATCAATAGGCTCTCCAAGCACGTTGAAAATTCGACCTAGGGTTGCTCCGCCGACTGGAACACTGAGGGGAGTTCCCGTGTCAATCACACCCATTCCTCTCTTTAGACCATCTGTAGCACTCATAGCTACAGCTCTAACTCTATTATTTCCTAATAATTGCTGTACTTCACAAGTTACGTTAATTTCTTGGCCAAGAGTATCTCGACCTTGAACTATCAGAGCGTTGTAAATATAAGGCATCTTCCCTGGTGAAAAAACTACATCGAGTACCGGACCAATTATTTGCGTGATACGTCCCAGATTTTTTTTTTCAAGTCCAGAAACCTCAGTATACGAAGTGGCAGGAGTTAGTCTCATATTAAAATATATCCGTTTTTTTTTTTTTTTCAAAAAAAAAAAAATTGAAATCAAGAAAAAAATGTTTGATAACAAAGCAAGTTGATCAGTTAATTCAATTAATATTTAATAAGAAATGTAAGTTAATAATCGATTTTCTTGGTACCACCCAACCAATTCAATTTCAATGAATGAATTTTCAAAGTCAACCCAGTCATTATGAAAATTTTAATTGGATGAAATCTTTTGAAAGTCTTTCATTTGTTATAGATTATAGACAATACTATCTATATTATCTATGGAATTTGAACCTGAACTTTGTTTACGATTCAGTTTTTCTATCTCATTTTTTATTTCCTCAGCATACATGGGATTTATACTTAGCCTATATTTTTTTTTTTACCTATTTTTCTTTATCGTGGGCTAATTTTGCCCATTTTTTCATCTAGGATTTACATATACAACATATATCACTGTCAAGGTCAAGAGTAAATTTATTATTATTATTATTGAGAATAAAAAATTCGATTCAAAAATCAAAAATGAAAAAAAAATAAGAGGCTCGAAATTTGAAAAAAAAAAAGGATTGGGTTGCGCCATACATAGGAAAGAGTATAGAATAATGATGTATTTGCCAAATCAAATATCATGGTTAAAT